CAATAATAGATAATTTGTTACGATTAGCTTCATTGGATTTGAAGCATCAATCGTTTTAAATCAGAATCCCATTTTGACTCTGTGCCGTTAATTCCACTATGATTATTGATCAATAATCATAGTGGAATCATTCCTTGATAGAGATAGGAGACATAATTTACATGGATATAGTAAGTCTCGCTTGGGCTGCTTTAATGGTAGTCTTTACATTTTCCCTTTCACTCGTAGTATGGGGGAGGAGTGGACTCTAGAGACACTACCATAATTGTAAATTGATTTATATTATATAAACCTATATTATATCTGTATACAATATTGGATAGTGTGTAGAAAAAACTATAGATATTATATTTATATTTCTACACACTATCTCATCATTTCTTCAATTATTGACAAGAACTAATAATTCTAGTTTCATTAAAATTAATCATTTTGACTGGCTGTTTTTACGTAAATGATAAGTAAAAAAGCGGTAGGAACTAGAATGAACAGTGTAGTAGCAATAAATGCGAGAATATTAACTTCCATAATCTCATTTTTTTTTGTTTCGCAATAACTCGGGATCTAATCCCATAGAGATGAAAAATTTGATTCCTGTAAATTCAATAAGTTAATTGTATCCTGATGATGCCAAATAGATCAAAATATTATGAATAACAATAGATCTAATCTATCAAATCAATTAATTGTCGAGAATTTAATAGTATAACATAGGAAGACTTTTTATCCATACTAAATCAAAAATTAAATTTCTAATCCAATTCCATTCTTTCTTTTCTATAACCTACCTTCTTCGTTCTACTTAGTTAATACAGACAATTAATTTAAGTATCCGACGAAGTATCAGATGACCGGTATTCAATGGGTCAGGTCACACCTAAGACCCAAACAATATAAGTGAGATGGAAAAAGGACGGATTAAAAGATCTAATATTCCAACAGATTTACTAAAAAGGGGTACCTTGCTTGGTCTTTTATTTATTATTTATGAAAAAAAAATTTAAATAATTTTAATTAAGATTATTAATATAATATCCTCTTCTCTTTCTTGGATTGGGGGAGAACACATACATAAAAAAATTAGCATGCAATTTGAATGAGATAGATTTTTTTAATTAAAATATAGAGGATACACAAATCGGAGTTGGAAAAGGGCGCAGTTAAAAATAAAAAAGGCGCTCTGTTCCGCCGAGGTAATTATGTTAAGTTCATTGTATATTGTACAACAAAGGAATACAATTTGTGTATGTACTCCTGGTAAAAATATGGGCACTCTACTCCATTTCATTATGCAAGAACAATCAAAAAATAAAGTCAAATGAATAACGAATATGGTATCTCTTAAAATACTGATATAGAGTAATATAACCGATCGTACCAATCAATCTAGATATGTCTCTTCCTTATCAATCGGTACTATTCCGTAGTGAAAGAAATGAAAATTCCCGCATTTCTTTTGTCTGATGATAAATATAAAAATATCAATGTGAAACGAAAAAAAAAATAAATAAGGATTCTTAGATCTTGCTCCCTGTCCCACTTTTCTGTAAAAAGTGGGAGATGAATTGATAAATTCATCGGATCCTAGTTCGGGACTGACGGGGCTCGAACCCGCAGCTTCCGCCTTGACAGGGCGGTGCTCTGACCGATTGAACTACAATCCCAGCGGGGTGTATGGCATACATATTCTTATGGTTTCATATGACATATATATTCTTATGGTTTCATAAGAACATTCTATTCGTCTCGTCGTGTTGTAACAGAAACAAAAATGATATACTGATATCATATCCACATGGATATGAACTATAGCAATAATTACTAGTAACCGGTGGTTCTTTTTTTTTATTGTCAAAAATGACTAATTAAAAAAATATATATGGATAGATCAAAAAAATGGTTGATCTTTATTTTGACGGATAGGGCATTTCTATATTCTGGAGGACAAATTAAACTGGTTAAATCGTATTCAATGGAGCGGCGAATTATTGGGCCGAGCTGGATTTGAACCAGCGTAGACATATTGTCAACGAATTTACAGTCCGCCCCCATTAACCGCTCGGGCATCGACCCAGGAAGAATTAATTCTAGGTTTAGTTATAATCCATGATCAACTTCCTTTCGTAGTACCCTACCCCCAGGGGAAGTCGAATCCCCGCTGCCTCCTTGAAAGAGAGATGTCCTGAACCGCTAGACGATGGGGGCAGATCCGCCCGACCATCAGCATAACTATGCTGATAGTATGATAAGTTTTTTGGAATTGTCAATATACAATATAATTATAATATATTATATAACTAGATCAAAATCAAAAGAGTCTTTTCTACTTTGAAATTTTTAACATTAATATACATAAATCTAGATAACTTTAATTTACAATACAGATTAATGAAACAAAGTTATAGTAGTAGGATTGGATAGTGCTTGATCCGACAGAAAAAAGGGATAAAAAGAATATTTTATAATATTTAATATAATTATAATATTAAATATTAAATTTATTTTCTTCATTCAATTTTAACTAATTTCTTCGTTCATCGTTCAGATGAGATATGCCTATAACTATCTCATACTAAACCAAAAAAAACGCTAGACATTTTTTTTGGTTTAATGGAATTTGGCTCGGGGTATGAATCCCCCCATCGCATGATTGAAGAAAATATCTTAACTCTATGTTGATAATGAGCTCTTATGCATATATGTAGATATGTATATGTCTATTATATTTAGATCTATATATATGTAGTAAACTCATAATAAAAACTATTTAATTTTTAAAATTGAATAAACAGGCCCTTTTAACTCAGTGGTAGAGTAACGCCATGGTAAGGCGTAAGTCATCGGTTCAAATCCGATAAAGGGCTTTTTCATTAAACTCAAGTCTTAGTCTTCGTTTTCCATTGTTAATAGTTCTAAAAAAAAAAAAAAAGTAATCACCATTATAATGAATTCTAATTAGATTATGGGTCGTAGTTATAAAGTTGAAATTTATTCATTTTCATAATTGGGGAGAGTCCATTTTGTAGTGACATAGTAACCCTCTTTCTTCATGTCTCATTATTCATTTTGTCTTGACTTGATACATAAATATTCTAGATATCCAATCCCTATTGTTAATCGTCAAACTAAAGTATTCCTGCTTCTCCAGTGTTCCTATAAAACAAACCCACCATAAAATTATAAATAAAGAAAAAGTAAAAAGTAAGTGGATCTGACCCATTGAATCATGACTATGTCAGCTATTCTGAATATATAAATTCTATAATATTCATTCTATATAATATATATAGCGGATTTTTATTTGGCCACGCAAAACAAAAATTTGTCGATATTTCTTGAGTTCATCTTCTTGTTACGGGATGCTCTACACAAAGAAAACAAAGAAATCGCTACTCTCTTTCACTACACTACATATACATATTACATATATAACATACATATATAACATATATATTAAGATATATATAGAAGTTTTAGTTTATTTTAAAATGTATTTTCAATATCTTTCCTTGATTTCAGAATAAGATATTGTTTTGTTGTTCCGCCAATGCAATAGAGAACAAATGCGAGAAAGGGGTTTTCATTTTCAGCATTTAATATTTAATTTAGGGTCGTGGAAAAATGGGGATTTTGTTTTTTGCTTTGATCCCTTAAAAGATATACTCTGTAATATGAGTCATAGGATAGAACAATTCTGGTTCAAATAGTTTAGTTATATAGTAAGGACTAATCAAATTGAGTTCATAGATTTTACCCAGGTTAGGTCGTTTTGCGGCTCAATAGAAAAAATAATTTCTATTGTATCTTCGAAACCCGTTGTGTTGTAAGGGGCATTGGACGAGTCCTCGTCCATAGATAATCGAACTATCATATGCCCTGAAAATGATATGAAGTGTTCGGAAATGGTTGAAGTAGTTGAATAGGAGGATCACTATGACTATAGCCCTTGGTAGATTTACCAAAGAAGAAAAAGATTTATTTGATATTATGGATGATTGGTTACGGAGGGACCGTTTCGTTTTTGTGGGTTGGTCCGGCCTATTGCTCTTTCCTTGTGCTTATTTTGCTTTAGGGGGTTGGTTCACAGGTACAACTTTTGTAACTTCATGGTACACCCATGGATTAGCCAGTTCCTATTTGGAAGGTTGCAATTTCTTAACCGCTGCAGTTTCTACCCCCGCGAATAGTTTAGCACATTCTTTGTTGTTACTATGGGGCCCTGAAGCACAAGGAGATTTCACTCGTTGGTGTCAATTAGGTGGTCTGTGGACTTTTGTTGCTCTCCATGGTGCTTTCGGATTAATAGGTTTCATGTTACGTCAATTCGAGCTTGCTCGATCTGTTCAATTGCGGCCTTATAATGCAATCGCATTCTCTGGTCCAATTGCTGTTTTTGTTTCTGTATTCCTGATTTATCCATTGGGTCAGTCTGGTTGGTTCTTTGCACCCAGTTTTGGCGTAGCAGCTATATTTCGATTCATCCTCTTCTTCCAAGGGTTTCATAATTGGACGTTGAACCCATTTCATATGATGGGAGTTGCCGGGGTATTAGGCGCCGCTCTGCTATGTGCTATTCATGGTGCTACCGTAGAAAATACTTTATTCGAAGATGGTGACGGTGCAAATACATTCCGTGCTTTTAACCCAACGCAAGCCGAAGAGACTTATTCAATGGTCACCGCTAACCGTTTTTGGTCCCAAATCTTTGGGGTTGCTTTTTCCAATAAACGTTGGTTACATTTCTTTATGCTATTTGTACCAGTAACTGGTTTATGGATGAGTGCTATTGGGGTAGTCGGTCTGGCTCTAAACTTACGTGCCTATGATTTCGTTTCCCAAGAAATCCGCGCAGCGGAAGATCCTGAATTTGAGACTTTCTATACTAAAAATATTCTCTTAAACGAAGGTATTCGTGCTTGGATGGCGGCTCAGGATCAGCCCCATGAAAACCTTATATTCCCTGAGGAGGTTCTACCCCGTGGAAACGCTCTTTAATGGAA